CGTTCTCTTCTATCTTTTTCTCTCCCATCTATCTATTTTCGTTAGTTATTCACTAGAAAAATTCTGATCTGGAAGTCGATCCGAGGCAAGTGTTCGGATCTATTATGACATAGCCATGAGGCGCTCAACGGACCCTTTGAATCTGAAAAAAACCTTTGCGGGCTTTAGATTGCTGCAAAAACGACTTTTTCTTTGTCCGATATTTAGAGTTCCATTGAAAGTTCTTAAATGGAACTGCGTCAGGTTATTCCCATACAATATAGGACTAATACTCATAGGACTAGTACTCTATTCTAAAATAGGACTCGTACCCTATTCCAAATCGTGGGAATAACCTTTAGCCATTCCTTCAAGATATTCTGCTCTATTTATATCCAGCGATGCGAAGTCTCGTGTAGTCCCTTTCAGAGTCAGTTTTTGATAGCAATAAAGAAAGACAAGAACAAAGGATATTTTGTATGATATTTGACTAGCCTTTAGCCCTACGAAATACCAGACGAACTCGAAGGGATATAATGAAATTCTTTGATTGGTTCTTTCCATCGGAATGCTTGATTTTATTTGACGGATGGGGTTAACAAACAATTAATTATCAGAAATAAATTACAAAAAAGAAATTCTAACAAAAAATAGATAAAACAATCTAAGAAATAAATAAACGGCATTATCCTTTATTCGAAGCGTCTCATGATCTTCAACCAATTATGCGCTTCAATATAATTACCGGGAGTAAGTGCTATAGCCTGTTTCCAATACTCAGCGGCTTGATCGAACCAAGCCTCCCCAATTTCAGACTCTCCTTGTCGAATGGCCTGTTCTCCCCGGTCGGAATAGGCCGGTTAATTCCTTCCCTTAGAACCGTACTTGAGAATTTCCTACCTCATACGGCTCGGCAGTTAACTCTTTGGGTATCCGATTTGAATCTACCATATCTAATTGAATAAGATTTCTCATAGATCTATCCCATTTTTCGGGTTAACCAAAAGAAGCTAATGGCATGAGTTTCAAACTTAAATCTGAAATTTGGATTACTAATCTGTTTTAGTTTTATCTTCGCTCCCACCTGCTGAAGAATAAAGCATAGGCATTTATCCTATGGTTAGAATTTTCTCAAAGGTAACTATCTCGGTTTCATCTTCTATCGAAATTTATATAGAACTTTTGAAAAAGACTTTCAAGGAAAGACTTCCTATCTTTGGGATCTGATCCTACACCGCTGCTCACTACCTTCGTCGTTAGTAGGTCCACTCTATTACATAAGCGGAGTCCCAACATTTCTCGCGCATAATGACATAAGGAAGCAGTTATTTTTGTATCGGTTAAAAAACTCCGCGAATTGATCTTTACGGCGCTTCCTCTATCAATTAGATCCTTTATCCATAGAAGAAAACTGATAGGCATATCTCTTTCTTCATATTTGGACTTCTATGAAGTTTCTTTTCTACAGCTCATAAAAATCGTTCTTTTAGACGATGCATATGTAAAAAGCCTATCTTTCTAGTCTTTACTAGCGGATTTGATCTTTCTTGCCCCCCCTTTCTTTCTATAGTGGAGATAGTCGCACGTAATGACAGATCACGGCCATATTATTCAAAGCTTGTGGTAAGAATGGGTTTCGTTCTAGCGCTTGAAAATAATATTCCAAAGCTTTCGTATGTTCTCCGTTACTTGTGTGGATAAGTCCTATGTTATAAAGTATATAACTTCGGTCATAGGGATCAATTTCTAGTCGCATAGCTTCATAATAATTCTGTAAAGCTTCCGCATAATTTCCTTCCGATTGAGCTGACATCCGTTCCGGTCGTTATTCAATTCAAAGAATCTCCGTTCCAGAACCGTACATGAGATTTTCATCTCATACGGCTCCTCTCTTATGTGCATAATGAAAATAATACGGGAAATCGAAAAGAAAAAATTCTCATTATGAACTGAACAGGGCTGGTGTTTTTACAAGAAATCTCTAGCCAACCTTCCTGTAAGAGATCCTTTCTTAACATCAAGCGTATGGGTACTTAGAGAGAAATGAGACCTCCAACAATTTTTTTGTTCTCAGCGCCCTCTAATTTCCAGGAATTAGTCACTTCAACAGCCTTCGATGGTTATACGGGTATCCAAAACACAAACACGATGGATGTTTGTTGTCCCAACCATTCTTGTTAGTCCCGAGCTTGCTAAGGAAAGGAATAATTTATAACAAAGTTTTTGTGTTATGGATTTCCGGGTGTAGTGCTTCTTCCCCTATGCTACCTATTGGTACTAGTAGAATAGCATTGACCTCTAATAACGAACCTATAGATAGAAACCTTCGCTCAATACTAGAATGGACAATTCAAACATAGCATCTGAGGCTGCATTAATTGAGGATACACAACAGAAGGAATTGTTTTAGTTCCAAACTTTACCTTCAATAAGCGTAGATTTCTTTTTCTTTTTCTCCGAATCCCGAATCGTGTGTCTTTTTCGTAAGACTAAGAGTGATAAAAAAAAATCAAATCGCACCATCTCTGTAATAGGTAAATGCCTCTTTTTCTCCTGAAGTTGTCGGAATTATTCGTAATAAGATATTGGCTCCAATTGAAAAGGTCTTATCAATAAAATTTCCATTTATCCGCGGTCTAGGCATAGGCAGCAATCCAGTCTGCAATTCTTAGCATTCCCTCTCTTATGGAACATGATCCCACAAGGAAAAGAATTGTATAGTACGAAATAACATAAAAACAGATGCATGGAAAATCAAAAAATATGTGCTTTCTCTTCAATATTCAAATTGTTCCTTTTTGACAGTACTTGATACGAACTAAAAACGAACTAGTGAAACCTGCTTAGATTTTATTCTAATGGAAGAGTATACCAACGAAGGAAACTATTCCAATGTCATTGAAGTTACAGATTTGAAGAACCCGCGAAATTTTGATTGAATTATGATCCAAAGGAAAACAGGATCAACGAATCATAATTATTCTAGGATGAAAGGAGAATAACCGTCTATTTTATTTTGTGTTGTGTACATAGCGGGTATACACAATACAATCAAAATCGAAAACCAATCCAATAGAAAAGAGAGTTTAGGAATTTGTAATAGATCAATGACATAGGGATTTGTTCTTAATAACTCGAAAACTGGATTGGAAAGGAGTTTGAAAATTCTTATGGTATTGAATTGTAATCTAACTAGAATGATGATCTAAAGATATCCATTAATCATAGTCTACAAAAGATAGATAGATCCCTTAATCAGTCGATTTGTTAGAATTTCGCATTTTTTGATTGAATCGGGAAGAAATAGAGAAGCAGAAAAAGACGAGAACAGTGTTTTTGCAAACAGGATAGAGTTAACAGTTTTCCCAAGAAAACAATTTTCTCTTTATCTTGCTCGAAGGAAAGATCTTTCTTTGGCTTGGATGAAAAATTTTCTATTTTTAGAGCTTTTTATAGTTAGAATTGATTAGTCGTACCTACCCAAGAATTACGATGAATGACTCGCAATTTACTCAGTTTTGGGGTCATACTCATTATATAGGAGAGATGGCCGAGTGGTTCAAGGCGTAGCATTGGAACTGCTATGTAGACTTTTGTTTACCGAGGGTTCGAATCCCTCTCTTTCCGTACCGTCACCCCATCTCACAGATCTTACTAACAATAGATCAAATAACAATCGATATACAGTTAGACCTTATATTTGATATACAGTTAGACCTTATATTTGATATAGATTCTCTATTCCTAATGGCGGTGGCACATAAAAGAGTGGAAAGAAAGGGGGAGATAAGGAAAGCAACTCTTGGGCCTACCTAAATCGGAGAAAAATACGGCTCAAACCCTTCTTTCTATTAACCTTAGGTTAATTTACTTCGACGAAAGGGAGAAAAGTGATCCGCACCTTACCGTATTCTAAAAATTTTAGATTTTCGTTCCGTTTAAGTCTGACGAGAATAATATTCTACGACTAGCAATTCATTTATTTGCAAACCGACCGATTTACTATCGATTATTTGATTGACGAATCCTTTATATTGCCCCGGGTGAAGAGTTAAATGGTTGGGTAATTTCTTGTGCGGGGATGAATCGATAGAATTTTGAATTAGAACTATAGATTTTGGTTCAGCCTTTACCGTAATACTATCGTGAGGTTTGCAGCGATAACTTGGTATGTCTACTATACGACCATTTACTAAAATATGTCTATGGTTCACTAATTGGCGAGCTCCCGGAATAGTCGGAGCCATACCCAATCGAAAAAGAATGTTATCCAAGCGCATTTCAAGTAATTGGAGTAAAACCTGACCTGTTGGACCTTTGGCCTTTCCGGCGAGACGAACGTATTTAAGCAATTGTCGTTCTGTAAGACCATAATGAAAACGCAATTTTTGTTTTTCTTCTAGTCGAATACGATATTGGGATTTTTTCCCAGACCCCAATTGGTTTCTAAGATCACTTCCGTCTCTGGGACTTTTATTCGTTAGTCCCGGTAAAGTGCCCAGGCGGCGTATTTTTTTGAAACAAGGTCCTCGGTAACGTGACATAAAGACTCCTCCCTCTTCTTTATATTTTACTCTGATTGATGAAATTTCATATTACAGAATAAAACTAAACTAAAACTGAACTAAATGAGAAATGCAGGGACATTTACTGAAATGTACTATTAAAGAATAACGAGATGAATTAGATAAAGAAAGAGCCATATCTTTCTTTTCGATTCTCTATATAGAAAAAGAAAAGTATCTTTTTTTGGTCCTAGTTGGAAGTTCCCAGAACATAAAAAATCGATGATTTTTAGCAAAAGCGGAAGACATTTGTTTCAATATTCTTTGATTTCAAAAGGACATTATCAATCATGAAACATCAAAAAAAGAAAGAAAAGCCGACTATCGGAATCGAACCGATGACCATCGCATTACAAATGCGATGCTCTAACCTCTGAGCTAAGTAGGCTGGCATAAGAGAAATTCGACACGCCTAGGAATTCAACAAATTATCAGAATCTTTGCTTGCTATTAACTATATATAATACAAGTTTTATTGAATTCTTAGCTATTCCTAAGAAATATGAATAGAAAAAACAATCCAATATAGAATTTCAAATAAAGCTTAAATCTTTATAGAATCTAAAAATGAATTTCGTAATATTTAATGTCGATTTCTTTCTCACACGAATCTATTATTTTTGTATAGATTCGTGAATAAGAAATGAATAAATAGTCAATTTTTTTTTTTTTTTTTTTTTTTTTTAATTCAACGGACATTTGAAAGGCTTTTGATTATACTTCTCGATTTTATTCTCTATCATCTAGCTTTCAAATTCGAATTATTGAATGGAACAATTAGTTATAAGAAGTGAGGCATTCCTCCGCTTTCATTTGTAAAGGTGGAATTTAGAACCAAAAATCGACCCTTTAAGTAGTTTAAATTGCATAGAAAAGTCATCGGAAGGGGGACAGATAGGTATATGGTATGTATCCACTTTTATTGAATTGGAGATACATAACTGATAAAATCATTTTTGATTGGACCAATAAAGAAAAGATGAGAAAAGACTTTTTCGAGATAGCAATAAGTAGATAATGAATTCAACGGTGCCAGTATAAATAAAAGAAAAGGGGGAAAGAATATCACAGTGCGATCTTAATCTCAAAGGGGGATATGGCGAAATTGGTAGACGCTACGGACTTAATTGGATTGAGCCTTGGTATGGAAACTTACTAAGTGAGAACTTTCAAATTCAGTGAAACCCTGGAATTAATCAAAATGGGCAATCCTGAGCCAAATCCCGTTTTCTGAAACCAACCAAAGATTCAGAAAGCGAAAATCAAAAAGGATAGGTGCAGAGACTCAACGGAAGCTGTTCTAAAAAATGGAGTGGATTGTCTTGCGTTGATAGAGGAATCTTTCTCTGGAAACTTCATAAATAGCGAAAGATAACCCTATATAATATACATAGGTAAGGTGTGCGTACTGAAATACTATAAACTATCAAATGATTAATGACGACTCAAATCTATATTTTTTATAGGAAAAATGGAAAAATTCTTTGGAATAGATTCATATTGAAGAAAGAATAGACAAATCATTCACGCCAGAGTCTGATAGATCTTTTGAAGAATTGATTCATTGGACGAGAATAAAGATAGAGTCCCATTCTACATGTCAATATCGGCAACAATGAAATTTATAGTAAGAGGAAAATCCGTCGATTTTCGAAATCGTGAGGGTTCAAGTCCCTCTATCCCCAAAGAGCCATCTAACTATTTATTCTATCCTTTTAGTTAGATTTATCCCTTTTTCGTTAGCGCTTCCAAATTCCTTATATTTCCCATTCACCCTCCGCGTTTACAAATGGATTTGAGCGGAAAGGTTTTTCTCTTCTCACTCGTTTTGTGGTAATTATAGTAAACAGGTACAACTGAACAGCTTTGAGCAAGGAATCCCCATTTGAATGATTCCCAATCGAGATTCTTATTCATCCTCAAACTTACCAAGTTGTTCTTTATTTTGACCATACAAGCAATTCCAGGACCTGGGCTAGACTTTCTAATATCCTTTCAATTGACATATACCCAACTTATCTAGTAAAATGAAGATGCAGTACTGGGACTAGTCGGGATAGCTCAGCTGGTAGAGCAGAGGACTGAAAATCCTCGTGTCACCAGTTCAAATCTGGTTCCTGACACATGATTCATTTGTATGAGCCTCTATTCTACAAAGTAATTGATATGAATCGACATAAATTTTACTAAAATTCATTAAGAGGCTAGATCAGAATCCTTTCGGTTTTTAGAGATCTACCCCATCTATTTTCTATTTTATAGATGGGTAAAGACTTTCTTAGACAAAGTATCTAAAAAATGAAATTCTATTCTCGATTCCTTTTCTTTTATTTATACTCTCCTTACAAAACGAATGTTACTACTGATACATATTCGAAGTCTTTCATTAGTTTTTTGAAAGACTCAAAAGTCTAAAGGAGTTGACGGAGACCAATAGAGAAGGTTCCGTTCAGATATCGATACAAATCGAATCCAATCTCCTTTTCTTCCCTTGTCATTTTATTTTTGCATTTCCTCCTACATTGCATGACTTTACTAGAATTCATCTAAGTGCTGTCCGCAATAAAAAGTTCATGATGCGGAACTCGTTTGGTTCATCCTATTGGCTTGAATCATCCGAAAAGCGTATCTTTCCAATTTGAGAATCCCAATAACTCCCTAATTGTATTGTCTTGTTTATTATCCTAGCCATAATACAAATGCGAACGAAATTCCTACGTGTAACCGAGAACAGAGCCTTGAATCTATAGAATTATCGAAGTGAAGAGAAGTTTTTTATCATTCAATGAGCATCTTGTATTTCATAAAAATTGGGGGCAATATAATCTTTACGCAAAGGCCACCCTATCCAACTTTCCGGCATTAAAATACGTTTCAAACGCGGATGATTATCATAAGAGATTCCCAACATATCATAGGATTCCCGTTCTTGAAAATCCACACTTTTCCAAACCCA